ATAATGGGCTGGTTTAGATCGATCCTAACCGGATGATTCGGAATTCTTTCTATATTCATATTCTATTGTAATATTTTATTAAAATTAATAAAATTCAAATTAATAGAATATTAAACCTCGGTAAGAAACTAAAATCTCAAATCGCGATTTGTGTGAAATTCCTGCTATTTTTTATGCAACTGCTACAAGATCAACAATTCCATGAACTTGGGCTTCTGTTGCTGACATAAAAACATCCCTTTCCATGTCTTCGGATACAACCCATAAGGGTTTGCCTGTTCTTTGTGCATAAACCCTTGTGAGGATTTCGCGCAGTTTCAGTAGTTCTTCCGCTTCCAGGACAAATTCTCCTATTTGTGCTTCATAAAAAGCAGCAATAGGTTGATGGATCATTACCCTGATCATATAAGATAATAAAAGGTTACTTTATCTCGCATAAGAAGGTCACGAGAAGAGATAAAGAATAAAAAAAAAGATAGAATTGAACAACCGTACAGGCATTGTTTGCGCATTGCATACGGCTCCACAAGAGAATTCACTTTTACCGGAGAAAAATAGAGAGTCTACAAGGCCTAGGTCGGTAAATGATACAATGACCACCCTTCCCTTGGGAGGAATTAAGAAAAACAAAATACTATGGCGGCTCCGTTGCTTTATTTCATCGGTGATTTAGCAATCCCAAAGTTTCTTTTTTTTTTTTTTTCATCGGTGATTTAGCAATCCCAAAGTTTCTTTTTTTTTTTTTTTCGTCCTCTTTCATAATTCATAATAATATAAATAGCATTAAGAACCTTCTGGTGTGAAAACAAAAAACAAAAAAAGTTTGCGACACTGAAATAGGCTCCCGATAAATAAGATAAAATCGGAAATACCCTTAACTTAATATCTCATACTACTCTTTCAATACATAATCTAATGTTAAAAGGAAATAAAAAAATTTCTTATATTGAATTCGAAATGCCATGCTATTATTACTTAATATGAATATTTCATATGGCGAAGGCATATTTTTCTTTTTTCTTTTAAATAAAAGAAAAAACCCATTGGCACCAAGCGTGAGGGAATGCTAGACGTTTGGTAATTTTTCCTCCGACCAGGATAAAAGATCCCATTGAAGCGGCTAATCCCATGCATACTGTTTGTACATCTGGTCGCAAAGCTTGCATAGCATCATAAATAGCTAATCCGGGTATTACCCATCCGCCAGGAGAGTTTATAAACAAATACATATCTTTGATCTCACTTTCTGTAGTGAGATATATCATAAGACTAATAAGTTGATTCGAGATCTCACTATCAATATCTTGGCCTAAAAAAAGTAATCTTTCTCGATAAAGTCGGTTGATTAGGATCAAATTCTATCCCTTAGGAACCATACATGCACCTTTTGATACATACGGTTCATCAAAAATCGCGAAAAAAAAAGAATCAATATGTAGATAGTGAGTACTTTCTAACTTTTCTTTTAACGAATAACGAAGGGGCCTTTCCTCCATTTTTCAAGAAAGATGGTTTTTTTTTACCCGTTTACCTATAAATAAATATAAATAAAAAAAATTCATTAAACTTATCAAACTAACTTCTTATTGATGTATTCTTTCATCGGGATCTAATTCAAATCACGATGACATTCTCTTGTTCCTGAGTGGGCTTCTTTAATTCTTTTAGGTTTGTGCTCTACTCCGAGTAAAGATCTGCCCGATTTTGATTTGCACATATAGGGCAAATGTCCCCAATACCGCGTCTTTTTGTTACAACTTCCTTTTTTTCAATTCATTTCGCGCCTTCCACAAAATATTTGACGTATTTATCAAATTATTCGATTGATTATGATTAGCAGTTTGAAATTACTCCTATTTCTAATTTCTAATTTAGAAATAGAATATGATACAAATAGTAATCATGGATATAGTACTAATTGGGTTTTCTAAGCGGAGCCTGGATACTTCATTTTATTGGTCCAAACAAGCTAACCATAAATTATTCTAATTGATAATATTAATCTGAATACCTCCAAAGCATAGATCTAATTGCACTTCATTGTCACTTCACGCTCTAAATTTTTGATGATTTAATTAATTCTTCTTTGGCGAAACAGAGGATATCTCGATCGGGGTAGAGAACGGGGAAATCCCATAATGACCCAATGTCTCTGACAAGTCGCACTATACGTCAATCCAATTTGAACTATCTTCCCCGGGATTTCGAAAAGGGACTTTTGGAACACCAATAGGCATTAAATGAAATAAAAAAAATGAAGTACTGTATTTCACTTTGATGTGAAAGCGTAACAATGAATTTATTCTCTTAATAATATTATATTGGTTTTTTTTTATTTTTTCTATTTTTTTTTATTTTTTCTATTTTTTTTTATTTTTATGTTTTATTTTATTTGCTATTTGCGCGGATTCGATAAGTTCATAACATAAAAAAAAAGAAGACAAAATGAATAAAGTAAAATTATTACGAATAGGCTCTTTGAATGATGAACAAATCTGTATGCATTCGCTCATCTAAAATGGAGTCAACCTCCCATTGCGTATTGGTACTTATCTGGTATAGAATAGATCTGCTTCTCTTTGTTCTTACAAACAGAATTGTGACATTATGACTAAAATACTAAAAAAAAAAATGGAATCCTTTCTCCGAGATAATCCACTAAAAAAAGGGAGGTCCATAACATAGTTTTTTCCAGTGCGATAAAGTTACATAGTTTCTATTTTTCGTTGATAAGGGGGTATTCCATGGGTTTGCCTTGGTATCGTGTTCATACCGTCGTATTGAATGATCCTGGTCGTTTGCTGGCTGTCCATATAATGCATACAGCTTTGGTTGCTGGTTGGGCCGGCTCGATGGCTCTATATGAATTAGCCGTTTTTGATCCTTCTGACCCCGTTCTCGATCCAATGTGGAGACAAGGTATGTTCGTTATACCCTTCATGACTCGTTTAGGAATAACCAATTCATGGGGTGGTTGGAGTATTACAGGAGGAACTATAACGAATCCGGGTATTTGGAGTTATGAAGGTGTAGCTGGGGCGCATATTGTGTTTTCTGGCTTGTGCTTCTTGGCAGCTATCTGGCATTGGGTGTATTGGGATCTAGAAATATTTTGTGATGAACGTACAGGAAAACCTTCTTTAGATTTGCCCAAGATCTTTGGAATTCATTTATTTCTCTCAGGGGTGGCTTGTTTTGGGTTTGGCGCTTTTCATGTAACAGGATTGTATGGTCCTGGAATATGGGTGTCTGATCCTTATGGACTAACCGGAAAAGTACAATCTGTAAATCCAGCGTGGGGTGTGGAAGGTTTTGATCCTTTTGTTCCGGGAGGAATAGCCTCTCATCATATTGCAGCAGGGACATTGGGCATATTGGCGGGCCTTTTCCATCTTAGTGTCCGCCCTCCCCAACGTCTATACAAAGGATTACGTATGGGAAATATTGAAACCGTGCTTTCCAGTAGTATCGCTGCTGTCTTTTTTGCAGCTTTTGTTGTTGCTGGAACTATGTGGTATGGTTCAGCAACTACCCCCATTGAATTATTTGGTCCCACTCGTTATCAATGGGATCAAGGATACTTTCAGCAAGAAATATATCGAAGAGTTGGTGCTGGGCTGGCTGAAAATCAAAGCTTATCCGAAGCTTGGTCTAAAATTCCTGAAAAATTAGCTTTTTATGATTACATCGGAAATAATCCGGCAAAAGGTGGATTGTTCAGAGCAGGTTCAATGGACAACGGGGATGGAATAGCTATCGGGTGGTTAGGACATCCTATATTTAGAGATAAAGAAGGGCGCGAGCTTTTTGTACGTCGTATGCCTACTTTTTTTGAAACATTTCCCGTTGTTTTGGTAGACGGAGACGGAATTGTTAGAGCCGATGTTCCTTTTCGAAGGGCAGAATCGAAGTATAGTGTTGAACAAGTAGGTGTAACTGTTGAGTTCTATGGTGGCGAACTAAATGGAGTCAGTTATAGCGATCCCGCTACTGTGAAAAAATATGCTAGACGTGCACAATTGGGTGAAATTTTTGAATTAGATCGTGCTACTTTGAAATCCGATGGTGTTTTTCGTAGCAGTCCAAGGGGTTGGTTTACTTTTGGACATGCTTCGTTTGCCCTGCTCTTCTTCTTCGGACACATTTGGCATGGCGCTCGAACCTTGTTCAGAGATGTTTTTGCTGGTATTGATCCAGATTTAGACGCTCAGGTGGAATTTGGAGCATTCCAAAAGCTTGGAGATCCAACTACAAGAAGACAAGTAGTTTGATACAACATTAATCTCCGATTTTTCGTCTCTATTTTCTTTTTGTAATTTGACATAGGGTACTGGGGACATCTTGATTTGAATCGCCGCCTTTTCTTTGCTTTGACTCTTGTTCTTTTTTTATCCGGGAACGCTCTAAATAAACAGGTATGGAAGCTATAATTGTAAACCACGATTGAATCTATGGAAGCATTAGTTTATACATTCCTCTTAGTATCGACTCTAGGAATAATTTTTTTTGCTATCTTTTTTCGAGAACCGCCTAAAGTTCCAACTAAAAAGATGAAATGATTTTTCATCATTCATTATCTTAATTGAAGTAATGAGCCTCCCAATCTTGGGAGGCTCATTACTTCAACTAGTCTCCGTGTTCCTCGAATGGATCTCTTAGTTGTTGAGAGGGTTGCCCAAAAGCAGTATATAAGGCATACCCAGTAAAACTTACAAGTAAACCAGATATAGAGATGGCGACTAGGGTTGCTGTTTCCATTATTACATAATAATTAATAATAATAAAATAAGAATTTCCAGAACATAATGGATCTATGATAAGATCATTTATTTACAACGGAATGGTATACAAAGTCAACAGATCTCAGTTAATACAAAATAGGATTTATGGTTACACAAAGCGTTGAGGGTAGTTCTAGGTCTGGTCCAAGACGAACTATTGTAGGGGATTTATTGAAACCATTGAATTCGGAATATGGTAAAGTAGCTCCGGGGTGGGGA